CAAGTCCGTAGCGTCTACCAATTTCGCCATATCCCCCTTGATACCAAGATCCAGTTGGAATTTTCTTTTACTTATTTTATTTGTTTGGACCTGTTTAATTCGTTAGATAATTTTTTCTATATTGAAAAAGTGTATTGTATGCTCCTATCTAGTTTTTTTGTCTATCCCCCATCAGTTCATATATATATATATATATTTTTATTGGATATTGGATGAACTTTTGGATCAACTTTGTTTCGATAAGAAATTTATTCTATCATTGATGTATCCGGAATTCAATATGGATAGGTATATCCAACATATATACCTTTCCCCCTACCTTTCATTTTTACAGTGCGAATTTAAATAGTGGAACGGTCAATATTCATTCTTTTTTTTTCGTCCTATCTCTTCCCTTTCCGAATCAAACCAGAGGAATGTCTCATTTTAATTTAGATTGTATCTTTTCTTTATCCTTATCTTAGCACCTATTATTAACTATAACTATATATAATTAACAATTAAATTATAAGTTACTAGTTAATAACTATTAAATTTCTATAATTTTATAGAACTGCTTTAAAAAATTTTAAGTTTTCAGAAAGAGTTCGATTTTTTCGAATTGTAATTTACAATTTGATTAAATTTATATTCATATTATTATAATTAATTAAATAAGATAATTAATTAAATTAAATAAGTAAAATTCCATTTTTTTTTTATTTTTATATATTATAAATATATAATTAATATCTTTTATATTTATTTTATATTTATTATATTTATTATTTATATATATTATATATATAAATATAAATAGAAGGATATATATATATAATATATAAGACTATATATCTAATATAGAAATTATTTGGAAAATAAAAAAAAAAAATACATATATACATATATGTAAATACATTATGTTATACATTATAGTTAGAAGTAGTTCTATATATTCTAACTATTCTATCTATATCGTTAGATATAGTTAGTTCTATAATAGTTAATAAAATATGAACTATATACAACTATACGGTTCTAGTTCATATTAAATATAAATATAGTTAGTATTATAAAATTATAATAAATAGTTAAGCTAAGATTGGCTAATAGATGAATAAATGAAATCCGGTAGTTTCTTTGATTTCTATATACTATTTTTCTCTTATGTTATGTGATATGTGAGCCCGCTTAGCTCAGAGGTTAGAGCATCGCATTTGTAATGCGATGGTCATCGGTTCGACTCCGATAGCCGGCTTTTTTCTATCGATTTTTTACGTGATTGAGAGTCTCTCTCCCCATTTTATCAAAATGTTGAATAACTGATCCATCTATTATGTCGTGGTAACTTGCAACTATAAATAAAAAACAACATATTGGAAGAATTAGATCTCTTTCTACAGAACAAATCATAAAAGAACAAATTATAAAACGTAGCCACAACTTCCTATATATACAAAAAATTTTAAAATTATATTTTAAAATTATATTTATATATAGAAATTATATATATATACATAATTATATATATATACATATATACCAAAAATACGGATAGTGATATAATTTATTTTATTCTACTTTTTTGTAGTATTTCAATAAATTTAGCTTTGCTTTGTTTATCCTTTAGTTCAGTCTTAATTTAGAGTTCAGTTTTCATTTTTGTTTATTCTTAAACAATGAAATTTCAATAAAATAAAAAAGGAGTCTTTATGTCTCGTTACCGAGGACCTCGTTTCAAAAAAATACGTCGTCTGGGGACTTTACCAGGACTAACTAGTAAAAGACCTAGATCCGGAAGTGATCCTAAAAACCAATTGCGTTCTGGTAAAAGATCGCAATATCGTATTCGTCTAGAAGAAAAACAGAAATTGCGGTTTCATTATGGTCTGACAGAGCGACAATTACTTAAATATGTGCATATCGCTGGAAAAGCCAAAGGGTCAACAGGTCGGGTTTTACTACAATTACTTGAGATGCGTTTGGATAATATCCTTTTCCGATTGGGTATAGCTTCGACGATTCCTGGAGCCAGGCAATTAGTTAACCATAGACATATTTTAGTTAATGGTGGTATAGTGGATATACCAAGTTATCGTTGTAAACCGAGAGATATTATTACTACGAAGGATAAACAAAGATCGAAAGCTCTGATTAAAAATTATATTTCTTTATCCCCCCACGAGGAATTGCCAAAACATTTGACTTTTGACTCATTCCAATATAAAGGAGTAGTAAATCAAATAGTAGATAGTAAATGGATTGGTTTGAAAATAAATGAGTTGTTAGTCGTAGAATATTATTCTCGTCAGACTTGAACCTCACAAAAATAACAAAGAAAAATTCATAGAATTTTGTCTGTTTTCGCCGAAATAAAAATAAATAGATCTAAGGGCCTTGGTCCGAATTTTTATTATTCACCTATCATATCACAAACGGACAAGCGGTAATATTTTTTGCTCTTTCTTTTTCCGATATTTGTATTTTACGTATCACAGTAATGTGATTAGGAAGCGAGAATTTATATCAAATAAGGGTCCTCTTGTTGAGATGATGGTATTTGATTTGATTCAGTAACGTTGGTGAATTAAGATAAACGGAAAGAGAGGGATTCGAACCCTCGGTAAACAAAAGTCTACATAGCAGTTCCAATGCTACGCCTTGAACCACTCGGCCATCTCTCCTACATAATCTTATTATTGACCAGAAACCGAGTGAATAGCGAGTCATTCATATTATTGCAGTACAAGTGCGACTGATGAATAGTTCCATAGGAAAAATTCCTTTCAAATCAAATTTTCTATTTCTCAACAAAAATTTAGCTCATTAGCTATCCCATAGATCTAATACAAATTATTGAATCGTCCCGTGTATTTTTATATTTAAATTGTATGACACGGCATATGCATGTTATGCAAACAAAAAACAAAACGGATACTTACCTTAGTCTAATCCATTTTTTTATAGAAAAATTATTTCGTTTTGTTTTTTGTTTCTTCTTTGGATCATAACCATAACCAAATAAAAACTTCTCGAATTATCAGAATCCGCAGTACAATCCTTGGTTATTCAACTTAGATGAAATATTTATAGTTCCGTTCATTGTTATACTACGAAATTAGAATGAAATCGAATCTGATTTCAATATTTCATATCTCTCCTTGTCCAATCCAAACAAAAGGTCCACATCTTTTTTTAGAATTAGTCTGTTTTTATTTTATGTTATTTCGTACCGTACAATTCCTTTAGTTTGCGGGATCATTTTCCCCTTACCCTAAGGGTAATGAAAAGAATTATATAATGGATTGTTAATTATGCCAAGATCTCAGATAAATGCAAATTTTATTGATAAGACCTCTTCAATTGTGGCCAATATCTTATTACGAATAATTCCGACAACTTCCGGAGAAAAAAAGGCATTTACCTATTACAGAGATGGTGCGATTTGATTCTTTTTTTTTTTTTTTAGGTCCAGTATTACGAGAAAGAAAAGAGACATGGTTCGAGATAGAAAAAACCAAATTATTAAAATAAACCCACGCTTGGTGAAGGTGAAGTTTGTAGATAAAACAATTCCTTCTGTCGTGTATCCTCGATTGATGCAGCCTCGGATGCTTCAATTGTTGATTTTAGTATTTAGCGAAAGGTTACACCTATGGGTTCCGTATTGCGAGTCAATACTACTCCACTAGTACCAATAGGCAGCATAGGGGAAGAAGCACTACACTTAGGAATCAACAACATGAAAACTTTGTTATAAATTACCCTTTTCCTTATCGGTATCGGGACTAACAAGAATGGTTGGGACAACAAACATCCATCTCGTTCATACTTTGGGTATCCGTATAACCATCAAAGATCGTTGAAGTGACTAATTCCTGGAAATAGGGGGCGTTGAGGACAAAGAAATTGTTGGAGTTACCATTTCCATCTAGTACTAATACAGTTGGTGTTAATAAAAAACCTCTTGCAGGAAGGTTGGCTAGAGATTTCTTGTAAAAATACTAGCCCCTTTCAGTTCATAATGAGAATAGTCAAATTTGAATTTCATGGATTATTTCCCTTAGTACTATGCGCAGAAAGAAGGGAGGAGCCATATGAAATGAAAATCTCACGTACGGTTCTGGAACGGAGATTCTTTGATTTGAATAGAATGAACGACCGTAACGGATGTTGGCTCAATCCGAAGGAAATTATGCGGAAGCTTTACAAAATTATTATGAAGCTACGCGACCAGAAATTGATCCCTATGATCGAAGTTATATACTCTATAACATAGGACTTATACACACAAGCAACGGAGAGCATACAAGGGCTTTGGAATATTATTTCCGGGCACTGGAACGAAACCCATTCTTACCACAAGCTTTTAATAATATGGCCGTGATCTGTCATTACGTGCGACTATCTCTACTATAGAAAGAAGGAAAAAAGATCCAATTAACTAGTAAATACTAGAATGAAATAGGTTTTCTACATATGCGTCGTCTAAAGCAACGGTTTTTATCAGCTGTAGCAAGTAAAGAGACTTCACGAGAACCAAAATGAAGAAGAAATGGATAAAGCCTATATACTCCATGGATAAAGGATTGAATTGATAGAGAAAGCACCGTAAAGATCAATTAGCAAGCTATTTGGTCGATAGAGTTAAGAACTGCTTTGCTTACTTATCCCGTGATACAGGATAAAAGTTAGGAATCAAATTATGTAATAGAGTTGATCCACTAAGGTATTGAGCAGCGGTGTAGCATCAGATCCCAAAGATCGTAAGTTCTTTTTTCTTATATTATATTAGGATATTAGGGAGGAAAGTCTTTTTCAAAAATTCTATATCTATATTATATAAATTGCATATATGCAATCGAGATAGTTACCTTTCAGAGAATTCTAACACTATATTTTAACACTATTATATATATATATAGGATATAGGGTCAATTCATACTTCATTCCTCTGAAGGTGGGAGAAAAGATAAAGCTTTTTATTGATCAAAAAATTAGAGTTTTAAACTTATGTAATT